TAATTATTGCGCCCCAGTTTCTGCTCCCAAGCAAGCCCGACCTCCTTCCCTTCCCATTTCGCTTGGTCTTTGCTCTATCGCGCTCGATTAGTTCGTTTGTTACACTCTGTTGTCGAAAGTCCCACGTCTCTAACTCCCTTTCAAAGCGCGCCGGAATGGAATCCATGCAGTAGTTATCCCAAGGAGTTGCTAGTGATTAGATCTATTTCTTCTTTTACGACATTTCGACCTCTTCGTTAACTTCTCTGTCTTTATGGACATGTCCTGACAATCTGTAGAAGTCGGTGGTGAAGTGAAAGTCTCGGGTGAAGCAATTCATGCATTTGCAAGCACAACTGTGAAAGGAAAGAATATTATAATAGCTACTGGTTTTGATGTCAAAAGTCTCCAGGGAATAACCATTGATGAAGAGAGAATTGTATCATCTACTGGAGCTTTAGCCTTGAAAGAGGTTCCTAAGAAACTTGTAGTGATAGGGGCTGGCTACATTGGTCTTGAAATGGGTTCTGTTTGGGGGCGCCTTGGGTCAGAGGTTACTGTTGTTGAATTTGCACCAGACATTGTTCCAACCATGGATGGTGAAGTGCGGAAACAATTTCAACGTTCCCTTGAGAAACAGAAAATGAAATTCATGCTCAAAACTAAGGTTGTGTCTGTTGACACCACAGGAAATGGTTTGAAGTTGACCCTTGAACCAGCAGCTGGTGGTGAGCAGACCACTCTTGAGGCTGATGTTGTTCTTGTTTCTGCTGGTAGAGTTCCATTTACTGCTGGACTCCAATTGGAGAAGATGGGGGTTGAACTTCCTTTTTCTGGGGCAAGGGACCCAGGCTAAAAGGCTGAGAAGTAGTTCATTCAAAAAGAGCTAGGGGCGCTTCCCGCCAGTGGATGTACGCCCGTAACTGCACATGTAGAGTTCGTGGCAGAACACGGGGTAGTACGATATATGATCAATCAGCCATGAGATAGGGATTGGCTCCTTTACAACTTCAACATAAAAGTATTATCATTCTTCTTTTCCTCTTTCACTTCAATCCCATCTACTGGTACCACATCCCGACCGAGACAATCTGAATAATCGGAAGGAAAGTAAGCTATCTCAGAATGAAGACAAAGCCTGAGGAAAGCTATTTCTAATAAGTAAGCAATTTCGTAAGCTGGTAAATCAGCCTGCAGATGAGGAAATTCCGCATTTGAATAAGTAATTTGGTAAGCTCTTTCCATACTTCTTTCTCTTTCGGGGGCCTTCTTCATCTATGCCCTCAATAGCAATAGTCAGGCTTTTACTTGAGTTGTTGGGATGTGTGGTGGGGGTAAGAGCATCTGTCGATTCCTTCCGGGCTATATAGGGACTGATTTCCGTTCTTGAGTGAATTCAGATGTCACTCTCTTTTCTTTCAATGGTATCCTTCTTTATCCGAGCAGAAGATCGCCTCCTCTCTTCTTTGGCCTACTTAAATTAAAGGCCTTGTGCGAGCACAGCTGCTTTCGCTAAATCTCAAAATCATCTTAAAAGATCTGTACTAAACTAAAAACATCCCTATTCCTACCCTTGAGGGGAAATCACACATGAAAAGTACGCAAAAAAAGCACCTTTAGGCATTGACGAAAACGTCTTTCTAATCAGAGTTTCGTTACCTAATACTAGTCAGTCGACCACGGAAAAGTTGAAAGGGGCCCGCTTACCCACTCCCCTTTCCTCCCATTGCTAGGAGCCTCGCCCTCTTGACTTGATAGATCAAGAAGACTACAACCGATAGTGGATCTTAAATAAGCAAGATAAACTCCCTCTCGACACGATATTAAATCTATTCTAAGGCGGGCCCCCTTACCTTATATGAGGGAGAAATCATTCTTTGCTATCGCTTTCATGATCCGTTTGTACGGAACAGAGGCGCGCGTACCAAAGTTTTCGATACTTGTGACATAGCTTCGATAAGTTTTATCGGTGAAATTAGTTCCCGCAGGATAGAACATATGCCCGCGCATTTGATGACGTTTGGCCAAAATAGCAGCGGGAGGATAGCCGTCGTCCACTAAAGTGGCTTCTATGCTTTCCTCTATCACAATCTGCGCTGCTATGATGCTTGCCCACTCGTTCCTGCTCAAGTTTTTAGTTATTGAATTAATTGAGAGGCGAGGACCCAATTCTCGCATCCGTTCTTGGGCAGGCATAAAGTGATTGTAATTTAGATCTTCAGGAATTAAAGGCCTACCTTCATCTGGTAGCTCAGGAGTAACAGGCCGCGGGGAGTGGGGCGTGGGTTGATTTATGCTCGGCTCGGAAGAGCTCACTGAGTTTCCGCCGGTCTCGAAATTTCGATTGGAACCAAATAAATCGGTCCATCTGAAACCCCAGGATGCTTCCTGGGGGGAAGCGATCAAAAATGGAGAAGTCCCCCCGGTTTGGGGGATTAATTGATTGGATACCCGAGAACCATAATCTTTCCTAGAAACAGCTTCTACGACGATAGGCATAAAGGCATGATTAGTTCCACAAATCTCACTGCACTGACCATAGTAAACTCCTTCTCGTTGTACCGAAATAGAGGTCTGATTTAAACGACCAGGTACAGCATCACATTTTACACCTAAGGAAGGTACAGCCCAACTATGAGGTACATCAGCAGGTGTTACAATAATACGTAAATGAGTTTTTTCTGGTACAACCACTCTATTGTCCACTTCTAATAAACGTGATTGACCCAATTCTGGATCATCTTCTGGAATCGTATAACTGTCAAAAGTGAGTGACTGTTCATCGGAACTGTTATAGTCCGAATACTCATAAGTCCAATACCATTGATGTCCAATAGCTTTGATAGTAATGGCTGGATCTACTACTACCTCGTCCATTGAATATAAGAGAGCAAATGATGGTATAGCAATGAACATCAGGATGATACTAGGAAATATGGTCCACAGAATCTCGATAGTAGTTCCATGAACAATCCTTTGCGGGATTGGATTTTTTTTATAGTGGAAGTGCCATAAAGCGCGAACCAAGATCCATGATACGAAAACAAAAATAAGAATCAAAAAGAAAAAGATATCGTGATGTAAGTCTATAATTCCTTGCATCATAGGTGTTGCTGCATCTTGAGATCCTAATTGCCATGGTTCTGCTGCATCACAAGGAGCAATTGTGAGGAATAGACATTCTAGAACAATCATTTTCTTTGGTTCATTCTTTGACTGCTCTGCTCCCCCAAAGAAAAAAGAGAGACTTGCTAATTTAGGAAAGGGATTTACCTTGGTTTTTCCAAGGATCGGGATGAAGTGAAGCTCGAACTAAACTTGACTAAACTAAATGAGAAAAGCCCTTTACAGACCAACTCGTGACACCGATTCCACCTAAGTGCCCGACTTGACATACATTGGATAGATGGTTTTGTAGAAAGCAAGAAATGAGATCTTGGGTCAAATCTCAACGAGAAGTCTGACAAGTATGCGCGATCATTGACATGGTTTCGGTCTTCTGCCATGCCTAGAGTGGACTTGATTCTCGGTTCACTAGGAGTTGATTGTCTTCTCTCTGCTCTTATCTTACGATGAATCGAAACCCGTAACTCAACTCTCTCGTCGTTAGGAGCGTGAGATTGGATCCTTCGGAGGGTCTGTCTCCGTTGGAAGGTCTGGCTTTCTTGTTTGTCGTAGGTCTGTGACATTGACCAAAACCACGAACCACATCTGGTGTTTTTTTTTGAATTTCTGTCACAGGATTCTAGGGGCCGATGCGGAAAGAGAATGCTTTGTTGAACGCTTTCACACTACCTATGCATTTCTTGGTCGAAGTTCTTCGGAACAATTGTCCGCTTGTCGATTCGTTGTTCTCTTACGATGCTTCGTGGAACCTGTGGTGGCAGAGCGTGGTAAACAGACAGTTACTGAGCAACCCGAGCATCTCACCTGGACGCTACGTACGAGTTTCGTGATTCGGGATCTCTTGAGCAAAAGTCTTGGGTCAAATCTCCCAACTATGTTTTTGATTTTCTTATGCTTTTCGCCCTATATGAAACGGATTTTATCGAATTGGGGAGCTGGTTGCTACGAATGAGAATCCGGTTCCTAACTTTGTGCAACCTCAATCTCACGTTCATCTCATGCCGATTCTCGAGATTCTTGGGGAAAACTCCCGACGTTATTTGTGTGTGAACCGAGACATTGATTCCAGCTTCTTGTGACAGAACCTGGTAAGCTGACATGTTACTGGACAACCATCATCGAGCACGTTGACTCTACATATGAATTTTTCTTTTTCGTTTTCTTGTTCGATTGTTGAAACGTGGAACAATTCCTCTGCCATCTAATAGCGTAGCGTATAGTAGTCATAAGCAACTCAAAAAGCTCCTTCTTTCTTCCAGCTTTTCCCAGTTTATCAGATAAAAAAACTAAACCAATGAGAATACGAAAGAACTGGAGAAGCAAGAACGAATGCTTCGAGTAACACCTGTTGTCCCTGCCTCTAACACTCGTTACCTAGGCTCTCTTCGTTCCGCAGCGCAGGCAGATTCCTATTGTACGCCAGTATCTCTTTCCGGTTGGTCATCAGGAAAATTCGATGAAAATTCCTCTGAGGTAGGCTCAGAATCCTTCTCACGAAGAGAAGACAAAGACCCAGCAACAACAGAACCCACAGCTCGATTCATAGAAGAAGGGCCCAATTTCGAAGGGTTACTGACCTTAACAGACGAAAGGGGAGGGGCGGAAGAAGATGAGCTCGCCCTTAATGAATAGTCAAGGAGAAGAAGTAAAGGAAAGTTTCAAAGTGGAATTTCCCTAATAAATGGTCTTTGCAGATCGATGAATTTACGTCTGACATAGCTGTGAAAGTTAGCAATCCAATTTTCCCTCGTAAGAGCACATCTATATAAAACGTAAAAAGTACATAGTACCCCCTGCGCCCCTTTAGGGGTATAGAAGATGCTTCTCCGGTCTGGAAGAATAGAAATCCGGGCTCTTTTCTGGATGAAGTTCGACCTATATACTGGAGTGTACTTTGATGGATAAAACGGATCTGTTATAGGCTTAACTGTCAGTTATACCTCCCCCAGGCAGTATGCACTCAGCTGGAGATCCCACGAATCTCGCGATTGAATCTTATAAAGAATGAATTAAAGGTTCTTTTTTCCTACCTATAGGTGGAGAGTGTCTCTCATGGCATGGGGTCATAAGAGAGAGGTATATAGTAATAGAAAGTCCGTGTTTTTACATATCTAAATCTGATACTGCAGATACGCTAAATTGATGAAGGGACCTACGCAAAATATGGTTGGCTGGGATACGCACAAAAATCATAGGCTGCGATACGCAAAAATCAGATACAGATAGAGAAAAAGATACGATAAAAACTCAAGTCAAAGTACAGGGAACATCACAAAAAAGACCCAGTCTATACTTAAAATATATAGAATCAACTTCATTCATCAAAAAGATGCATATATTGCAATGAGAGTAGTCCCCTTCATAGGCAGCTAAGGAAGTTAGCCCTTTCCGAGGGGAAACTGCAAATACAGGTGTAGCGGGCAGGGTGTAGCGATAGAGCGGTTTCGTTTACGATTCTATTCAAACAGGCTATTGCGTCTAAGTCAATCCCTCATATCGGCCGGCTGTCTTATGACGGGAGACACAACAAGTAGGTGCGAAGCTAGTTCCCGAGTAAGTAGCTAAAGCAAGAGGGCAATCAAGCAAGCGATTGTAGGTACGCTAAGTTTATATATTATCTTATATAAGATAAGCGGATTGGTGTGGAACTAGATCCTCTGCTAAAGTAAGAGTTGTTGTGTAGCCAAGTTCACCTGCCCAATGCCAATGATACGAAGAGCTAGCTTTGCTACCCTGGGGAGGCCCGATCGATCGATTAGAAAAAAAGAATGGGAAGGAAGTGCTAATCATTGTTACCATGCATGCACGGGGAAGAAGCTCTAGTGGCTTTCAAGGTGAAAGTCGGTTCTTTCAAAGCTAGCTATTTGTAGCCGCCCCATTTAATAGAAGAGGTTTTTTGACCCTTCCTGCGAAGTACTGATGCGAACTCCCACACCCTTAGCCAGTACCAGCGACTAGTCTTCTGGCTACGAGGTATATAGGGCGAGAGCCCGCTAAGGTAACCCTTAAGCCTACCCGTGTTGAGCCTCATGCATGTACTGAACCTAGACATAGCCTGCTAAGGAACCCAGTAAATTGCACTACACTCAGTACGCACTTATTTCCGGGACCGCTTGATTCAGCATACAGCAGTGCAACATCGGACATTAATCAGAATCAGGAAGCATACAGCAGCAAGCACACATCTTTGCAGTCTTTCTAAACCTTAAACTATTAAACCGGTGTCAGCCTTTAGGGTACATCCTACCCTAATCTTGAGTGTTGAACCATAGGTTCGGCACAAGAGGAATCCTTCTTAGACTCGGTTCGCCGTCAGTTTGCAAACCCCAGGTGGGTGCGAACTACTAGAGGCCCGCCCAGGAAGTTAGTCAGAATAGAGGACCTAGAACGCCTTGGTGAATCAAACCCAGAGATCATGGCCAACAACGCCAGTCACCGAGGCACCAGGAACCCTATCTATGATGGGGACAATGAAGAGTAGTATCCCAAGGTCGGCCTACTACAGCCCCGGCAAATCAGCAACTTTATAACGAGGCAGTCCAAGAGAAAAGGAACGAGGAAAAGAATCGAAGAATAAGAGAAGAGAAGTGAATCAAAAATGAAGCGTGAACAGTAAACTAAAAAAGAGATGTTAGAAGGGGCTAAATTAATAGGTGCGGGAGCTGCTACAATTGCTTTAGCAGGAGCTGCTGTCGGTATTGGAAACGTCTTCAGTTCTTTGATCCATTCCGTGGCGCGCAATCCATCATTGGCTAAACAATTATTTGGTTATGCCATTTTGGGCTTTGCTCTTACCGAGGCAATTGCCTTGTTCGCATTAATGATGGCCTTTTTGATCTCATTCGTATTCTGATCGAAGAAAGAAGATTGAAATTGGACTGATCTTTAGATCGCTTTCATTCGCCTGGGCTTGGCTTTCATGCATTAGTTTTGGCTAGACTAGAGAGGACTCTTTTCACCGGTGGGCCCGCAGATGTAGATAGGGCGAGTGCCCGATCGAACTGCGTTACCAAAGCGACTCATCTTGGAAGATAAAGGGAATTTTATATTCCACTTTGAGTCAGTTCGAATCTGACGAGTCGCTCGCTCCTTTCTTATTCTCCTGTTGAGCCAGGGAAGCGGTTGTAGGTCAGCTAGACAGACGATCTAACTCCTCGAAAGAAAGAGCTAAACCACAATGGGGGTTGAGGCTCGATGGTTTTGAGCAGCGCAAAGGGGAGTCTAAAGAAAAGAGCTCTACCGAAGTCGCTTTCCTTGTCTTAACTCGTAGTTATGAGCTCCTTCCGCTATGAGTTCATGAACTCTTGCTCTTTGAGCTACTTCTTTGTCTTTGTTGGATTCTTCTTCTGTCAATAGTTTTCAAGTAAAGCTCTTTATAAAGAGTTCCTATAGTTC